GTCGAACGATTCATTTTTGAATCGTTCGACCATACTATCCATTTTTATTATTGTAATCTAGAAAGATACAAACTGAATCTAGATCAATCTACAATATGTATATGGATCTTCATAAAGGTTAATATCAATTAAATATATGGAATGTACATAGTATCTCAATTCTATTTCTTTGCTTCATCTATTTGTTTCCTTTATCTATTTGATTTTTGTTGATTCCAATCAATCTGAAATAATCGCGAGGCAACTCTTATTATTTTCTAATTTATAGAAAATTAGAAAGGGGTTATCCTATCGATTTTGAATCCTTCAGCCATGATAGCAAACGCGTCAATAAAGCACAGCAGAAATAAAAGCCAATACAATTTCGGAATGAAGATATTTTTATTAATTCAATTTTTTAATTCCAAATTGAATTAAATTAATGAATTCAATATATTAAATAATTAATAAAGATTATTTATGCTTTGCAAAACGATCTATAAAAAATCTATAAAAAAGTGATACAATTTGATTCCCCAACTCAATTCGTAGTATCTCTAGAGTCCACTCCTTCCCCATATTACGAGTGAAAGGGAAAATGTAAAGACTACCATTAACGCAGCCCAAGCGAGACTTACTATATCCATGTGAATTATGTCCCCTATCTCTCTGAATATGAAGGAATTATTCCATTAGTGTTTATTAATAATAGTGGAATCACTGGTGCAGAGTCAAAAGGGGATTCTGACCCAACACCCTCGATCAAAGACTCCAATAAATATGAAAAATGAAACTGCAGTTACGCTTTTCTTTTGAAGTATCAAAGGGAATGCTACTAATATATATATGTAGGAATACTGATACCTATTCTTTATTTTTCTTGTCCTTCATTATCATTAAGTAAAAGAAAAAAGCCAATTATCCATCCAATCTAATTCAAGACCCGGCCAGTAGACACGACATTAGTAATGGAAAAAAATCGGTAACTCTTTATTTGATATGATAGCCCTTCCACTACTATAATCTTTCCTTGAATCCTAAATACAACGAGTTACGGCACTTTAATTTAAAGAAGGGAACCCCCAGCTGTTTCCAATCAAGAAAGTCTCAAGACTACGCGTGTTTTGCTGGGAAAAATTCGGCGAGTTATAACAGCAAAGGGGAATAAAGAATAAGGGATTTCGAGTCTTGTCTTTTGTTAATCAGGCGACACCCAGATTTGAACTGGGGAAAAAGGATTTGCAGTCCCCCACCTTACCGCTCGGCCATGCCGCCAAAACCAAATAGATGAAATATTCCCCTTTATTTGTTATTTGTTTTTTTGGGGGGGGCCGGCGCCTTCCCTTCAATTAATTTTATAGTATCCCAAAACACCCAATATCTAAATACCTCTCTTTTCTATTAAAAAATAAAAAACCAAATGGGAATTTTTTTCAGTTACAAAAGCAAAAATTCAGAACAAATTGGAACCATTAACTATATGACTGTAAATTCATGACCCACTCTTGGATTTACATCTCAAATTGTCTTTACCTAATGATAAATGATATAAGAAAATCAAAATTGATATATAACTAATCAGTCTTGATTTTTTTATTGAAAAAAAAACCTTCTCAAATCAATTTCAATTATAATGTCAATTATTAGTATATGTAAACCCCAAACATAAGTTGTGTTCCACAGTTAGCTTATGGGGTATATTATTTGTGTATGATGCCTGTTTATAGGGAATAGGCGGACACCTGTCGTACTGCAATTTAGATTGATTAGATTGAAGAGAAAATAGAAATTTTGATAGAGTACCGCATGTGCTGTCCCGAGTAGAAGTATGCAATAAAGGAGAGCGGTGTATGGATAGATAGCTATAGCAGCGCGGGTTTAATAAATACAAGCCTTCTTATGCACTTCAATCGTATTCTAAAAATAAAAATTCTACGAAAAAAAGAAAAAGGAGTTCTCTGCAAATCATTTTTGGAACAATGGAATTCACGAAAGAGTTAAGTACTCAAAAAATTAACTTTCTATTGTTATATTGTTTCTGATTATTATGTCTTTATCTCCGTGAATGGATCAAATCCCGAATCCATTTATTTTTCTGATATCCAATCGGATTGGAATATGTAATATCATAATAATGGTATCAAGTGAATTTTCTATTCTAGACAAAATAAAAAAACTCCATAATTCTAAGTGGAATTTATCAATTTCTTTCCGTTTGGATCTGTCTCTTAGAAATTCCAATTTAACATTTAACTAAGTCTAAAATTAAGTCTAAAATCATCTTTTTTCCTCCGTTCATACGTATTTCATACATTCCATATATATGGAGTTGGGTAAAATTTCATGTGATTCAGTAAACAGAATCGAAATTCCATCATTGCTAGATCGATTCATATGATTCAATGCAGAATGAGAAAAGAATGGGATTTTTTGATAAATGGGAAATTCAAAATGCTCGGTGACGGAAATGCGGGAATGTCTACAATACCCGGGTTGAATCAGATACAATTTGAAGGATTTT